ACACGACCCAAATAAGCCTCACTTACTGGTATCTGAGCAATTCTTCCCGTTGCTTTTACCGAGCTTCCCTCTTGTATCATCAAACCATCACCCATTAATACAACACCAACATTATTTGATTCCAAATTCAAAGCAATCCCTATAGTACCCTCTTCAAATTCCACTAATTCCCCCGCCATTACTTCATCAAGACCATAAATACGAGCAATGCCGTCGCCTACTTGAAGTACAGTACCGGTATTTACAATCTTTACTTCGGTATTATATTGTTCAATACGTTCGCGGATAATTTTACTAATCTCATCTGCACGAATGGTTACCATGAGTATTTCTTAATTAAATTCTAGAAGAGAAAAATGATGCCTATACTCTAAACTTACTAAAGAAGGACTAATCCGTTATTTTATATCTTTCATTTCCCCAAACATGCCAATATTAGCACTGATGGTACGTAAATGTAACTCGTTGTTCAAGCAAGTATTCAGAGTTCCTAGAGCTCCTTGTAAGGCTTGTTGGAAAACCCGTTGTCGGACTTGATTAATCGCCCTTTGTTGTTCAAAATGAATAGTTTCGTTTTTGTAATTTTCTAATTGTTCCAAAGTCGTATAAATTGAATTAATTAAATTCAATTTTTCTCGTTCTATCTCAGAATAGCCATTCACTCGAAACCGATCTGCTTCCGTTTCGACTTTCCTTAAACGGGCCCGGGCTTTTTCCAGCTGTTCAATGGCTCCTTCCCGTAGTTCTTCTGAATTTCGAATAGTCTTCAAGATTCTCTGTTTTCGATTATCTAATAAATCACTTAATGAAAGTGGATTCTCTTTCCATTCATTTTAAAATGTCTATGATCTCTTCCCGAACCAAACATGAATCTTTCGATTCATTTGGCTCTCACACTCAATTACTTATGGGAAATTTCCCTTGGGAAATTTCCCTATCTTTTGTTCTTGTAATGAGCCTATCCTCTCCTCTCTATTTGTATTCCAAATATATTGAAAGATATTGAAAATGATAACTAATACAAGACCCGAATTTTTGGAGGACTCTTCTGAACAAACAAATACTTGTCAGCAAAGTTGTTTTTTTTTTCTTCAAATCCAAAGAATTCTTATTAATTTATACATAGGTCATCGATTTCGCATTGTATAAAAAGGGGATGAGATAAAATATCCATCTTTTTTTGACCCATTTTTTCGAATTTTTCGCCGTAAAGAGGATTCAAGCTATTTTATCGACATGAGTGTTCTAAATCGAAAAAATTCCAACGATTTCTTTTGAAACCATTTTTTGTATTAACATAGTGGTAGAAAGAATACTACACTGCGTCTAGATTTAAAACTGCTTAGCTTTGCTTTAACCATGGTAATGGTCCAAAGTTGTTGGTTGATAGAGAATCAAAGTGGATTTAACAACGAATCACGAAATGCTATGGTTCTTAAATATTTTTTCTTAAATTATTCAAAATTCAATTTCTTCAGAAGTCATTCGTGGGATCATGCACTTTTTTTTTTGTTTAGAAATTACTAGGAAAAAGTGCAGTTGGTTGGATCCAACCTATTCTTGAAATAAACAACTCGCACACACTCCCTTTCCAAAAAAAACCAATACACCGAGCACTACACTTAGATTTATTGGATTTGTTGCTAAAATATCGGTATTAAACCCGAAACTTCCGGCGGATGGCCAGTAACCCAAACAAAGGAAAGAATCGGTTATATTTTTCATATGATCTCCTCTTATGGATAGACTAATTATCTTTCTACGATTCCGAATTTATTAGAATTTTTGAGTATATATATTATTGGTCGATTAATTGGATTGGAAGATTCCCCATCCATAAGAATCATACTTATTAGAATTAGATACTAGTTCTTATGTCAATTGCAAAATCTCTAGTTGTTTTAAACGCTTTCTAAGAATTTTCCGAATGAAAATGAAAAAGGGGGAGGAGAATTGGACTACAAAGGGAAGGAATAAGGCAAGCAGTATGTTAATTTCTCACCCTTACCTTAAATCAGTCCTTCCCCTGCGTTCTGGTACGAACGAATAAAGAATTGTAGGAGTGAAATCAAAAAAATATAATTCGAAAAAGCAAGAGCAGCAAATCAAGTAAACGGAAAAAGATATATGTATTTGTATTTTTCTATTTTTGTAGGGTTAAACAAAGGGATTCGCAAATAAAAGTGCTAATGCTACAACCAGCCCATAAATTGTTAAAGCTTCCATAAAAGCCAGACTAAGCAATAAGGTACCCCGTATTTTTCCCTCTGCCTCTGGTTGTCGCGCAATCCCTTCTACTGCTTGCCCTGCAGCAGTGCCTTGGCCAACCCCAGGTCCAATAGAAGCAAGCCCTACAGCCAACCCAGCAGCAATAACGGAAGCGGCAGAAATCAGTGGATTCATGATAAGTTCCTCTCACCCCAATAAAAAAAAGGGAAATAGTTAATGATACAATCAACCAACCAATTATGACTTAATTTTTCAATTAATAAATAATATTTATTCAGTCGAAGTAATTGAGAATAAAAAAAATGGAAATAATAATATTTATTGAACTATCTGAACTACTTCGATATATTTTTCTTTTTTTATATCCACGTAGTTTTTGTGAATCCATACAACTTTTGTTCTTATCTTACCTTATAATTTGGAACCATTCTTTTGGATTCTTCGTTCTTTTTCTTGATTTAATTTCGTTAGTCATTCATCAATATTCAATTCATAATTACGGATGAAACGGAAGGGCTTCGTTTTTTTGAATCCCTATCGAAATTTACAGTAGCAGGACAAATTTAGATAACTATATCTATAGTTAGTTCATATATAACTAGTTAATTTCTAATATCACATATACATGTATTTCTTCCATACCGTAAACTAATTCTTCGTGTCTTAGATTCAATTGGATTCGCGAATCATTCTTTGAAACCTCTAAAAAGAAGGAGTTATTTTATAGCTATATTTTATAGTTATTAGATTATATACACCTAGTTCGACTCCCCTCGCTACTACTGTTTTTTAATCTCAGGTTTTTTAAAGCCCTAGCCCTTTCTTCTTTTTGATTATATCCATATGGGATAATCAATCTAAAAAATTTCGTTACACCGAATTTTTGCATAGAAATATTGAAAATTGAGTGATCTAAATGGAGATTTTATTTATTTGGAAGATTGTTGAATGGAATATGAATGAAACGGAAATCCGTTCTAGTTTTATGTAATATCCTTTTTAATCACATGTCGTAAACGTAAATATCATACAAAGTTAAAGCTCTGAATATTTACAATATTAATATATCCTAATCTAATAATATTAAATATATATATTATATAATTATATATATTATAAAACAAAATCATTTATGTTATAGTTTGAATGAACAAAACAAAATACAACAAAAACAATACAAAAAAGAATATTCATTGGAGGGAAATAGAAATTGGTCAAACAAAGAGTATTCTTAGTAAAAAAAAAAAAAAAAAAAAATAGGAAAAGATCTTTTAAATAGATCTTTTTCCTATTTTTTTTTTTACAATTCCCGGGTAATCTTTTCTATTTTACTGTTACACAAAATCATATACTTATTTTATTTATACCTTATTGATTGCATTTGATTTAACCCTTTTTAAAATTAAAATAAAAAGATTTCAAAACTTATTTCTATTTTATGTTTTTATGTTGCCTAAGTATATTATCTTGAGCCGCACATACATTGTGGCGAGCTAAACTATAAACTAAAAAAAGACTATTTCGTAAATTAGTTAATGATGGCCTTCCATGGATTCACCTATATAAGCCGCAGCTAAAGTAGCAAAAATAAGGGCTTGAATACCGCTTGTAAATAATCCAAGGAACATGACAGGTATAGGAACTACTAAGGGCACTAAAGAAACAAGAACAACAACTACTAATTCATCAGCTAATATATTTCCGAAAAGTCGAAAACTAAGCGACAAGGGTTTTGTGAAATCTTCTAAGATGTTAATTGGTAGAAGGATTGGAGTTGGTTGGATGTATTTACCAAAATAAGCTAATCCTTTTTTTGAAAGACCCGCATAGAAATATGCTACTGATGTAAGTAACGCTAATGCAACAGTAGTATTTATATCATTTGTGGGTGCAGCTAACTCCCCGTGAGGTAACTGTATGATTTTCCAAGGCAAAAGAGCCCCCGACCAATTCGAAACAAAAATAAATAGAAACATAGTTCCAATAAAGGGAACCCACGGACCATATTCTTCCCCAATCTGAGTTTTGCTCACGTCTCGAATGAATTCAAGGACATATTCAAAGAAATTCTGACCGAAAGTGGGAATGGTTTGCGGATTTCTAACAACTAAAATGGCTGAAACTAATAAGATAGCAATTACAACCCAAGAAGTAATAAGTACTTGGGCATGCACTTGGAACCCCCCTAATTGCCAATAGAGATGTTGACCTACTTCCACAGAAGATATATCGTATAATTGTTTTAATGTGTTGATGGAACATAATAGAATATTCATATTGCCCTGCCCTCGAAAAGAAATAGAACTTGAAAAGGAATAATTTTGATTCAACCATCTCTTTTTTGAATTGTCTGCTTAAATCTTATATCTTGAATACCGACTAATCACATAATATTTCTGGTTTTTTCTTTTTTTTTTTTTTTGCACGATTTAGGAATTTAGTTATAGTATAGTAACCGATTCTATAAAATAAAATCTACGAAGTTCCCAACTGAATAATTTATTTCTTTTATTATTATTAATTAAGAATTTCGTATATAGCTAGAACGACCCTCACAAATTGCAAATACTAATTTGTTAAGAATTAATCGCATTGAAGCTATAGCATCATCATTAGCTGGAATCGAAATATCCGCGAGATCGGGGTCACAATTTGTATCGATTAAACAAATCGTTGGAATTCCCAAAGTGATACATTCTCTAAGAGCGGTATACTCCTCTTGCTGATCAACTATTATCACAATATCAGGTAACCCCGTCATGTATTTAATGCCACCCAGATGGGTTTCCAAGTGAGATAATTGTCTCTTCAACATAGCGGTATCCTTTTTTGGAAGACTGTTGATTCTGCCCGTCTTTTGTTCCGTTCTCAAGTCCCTGAACTTATGAAGTCTCGTTTCTGTAGTATACCAATTGGTTAACATGCCGCCGAGCCATTTTTTATTAACATAATGACACCGAGCTCTTGTTGCAGCCCGTGCTATTGAATCAGCTGCTTTATTTTTTGTGCCAACAATTAAGAATTGTTTCCCCTTACTTGCTGCATCAAAAACTAAATCACAAGCTTCTGATAAAAAGCGAGCAGTTCTAGTAAGATTTAGAATATGAATACCCTTACGTTTTGTGGATATATAAGGTGCCATTCTAGGATTCCATTTTCTAGTACCATGGCCAAAATGAACTCCTGCTTCCATCATCTCTTCCAAAGTTATGTTCCAATATCTTTTTGTCATTGATCCCCACAATAAAAAGAAAAAAAAGAGAGAGACAGGGTGTCCTGAAATAGAAATAAAAGTTTTGTTCCGATGGAACCTTCTCTTCTATCGAAGACTGGCCGTTGATACATGGTCAGGCCATTCATTTTTTTATACTTTTTTCTTTATTCTCTTTTAAATTATAATCAAACGACCCCCTCTTCTTAAAAGGGTAATTAAATCCGCTTTTAGCAATCATTAAATCCTAGGAAATGATTGCTGCGACGTATCACATAAATTCTTGAAAATTAAGAAATCAAATAATTCTCTGTGGTGGAACAAAATATCTTTTATTTCTTCCTCGAATAAATTCTTTTTTTTTGTTTCCAGGGCAATCTTGGTATGTTGTCTTAGCTTTGAAGGGTGTATTCTTTTTTTGAATCCGGTACCAACGGGTATCATTCCCCCCAAAACAACGTTCTCTTTCAGACCTTTCAACCAATCGATACGACCTCGGAGAGCAGCTTTTGCTAAAACTCTAGCAGTTTCTTGAAAACTCGCTTCCGATATGAAACTTTGGGTATTCAGAGATGTTTTTGTTATTCCCAATAATAGAGCTCGGTAACAAATTACTTCTTCCAAGGCACGCCCCGCTCGTTCAGCTCGCGACAATCCAATTTGTTCGCTAGGTGAAAAAACATTAGACATTCCATCTTCTGAAACCAATACTTTTGATGTTATTTGACGTACAATAATCTCTATATGTCTATTATGTATGTGCACTCCTTGGGATCGATAAACCTTTTGGATTTTATTAACCAAAGAAATTCGACTTTGGGCGATAGTTAGCTCAGCACCAATAAAAAATCTCCAGGGAATGCCGAGAATTTTTGTTATACGCTCGTTCCAAGCGTCAACTCTCTTCCCTAGGTTCATCGATATTGAATCAATCGAACGCACTTCTAATACCTGTTCCACTTTTGGAAGACCTTGTGTTATATCACCCGATCTCGATTTTTCATAAATAAATGTGACTAATATATCTCCTTCAAAAAGGATTTCTCCATAATGACCATGAACTGTTGCTCCTGGAGTCGCCAAATAGGTGTTAGCCGATCTTATTAATACAGAATCAATTTGAACAATAAAAACTTGTCCCGATTTTAGGTGTAGTCCACTTTTCGTTTGAGCTAGACATACATTTTCACAAATAAATTGCCCCAGGCTAATTATTGTAATCGTTTTTTCACAATATTTATGATCATAATTATGATGGAGAAAATGCCAATTCAAACGGAATGGATTTAAAATGATGTTGCTGCACGGATCGGGCTTATAAATTCTTTCGTTTTCATCCATTAAATAATATTTAAATACTTGACAAGTTAAAGGAAACTTGTCAAGTTGCAAATTCTTATTCATTTTACCTTTTAATAACTCATAATCAGATCTCGATGAATAAGAATTTGCAACTTGAAGTGCTATTCCTAAAGGGCCTAATGAATTCTTAATTGGAATTAGAGGATCTTTTTTAATTTTTTTAATTCTCTTTTTTAGCCCATTGTGGTATTTTACATTGCTGAATGGTCCTATTTGAAAACAATCAGATGATGACAAAATTATCAAAGATCGGCATTCTGTATTTCTGTTCAATAGCACACGAATAGTTCCATGATTTTGGATATGTGATTGTTGAATTTTTGCCTTGGAATAAATAGGAAAAAATGGATTGATATTGATTCGATCTGACTCATTATCCGAGATCCATTCTGAACCGGACGGGTCATTTCTTTTTCTGATATACGAAATATGGGATTTCACTAAGTCAATTCTTAGGAAATCTCCAATCAAACCATTTGCACTTACTTCAACAAAAGAAGCACGGGATTCTTCGATAGAAGAACTTTTTTTGTCTTGATCCCAATTCAATACTAAACAAGTCCGAACTAATTGAATGCTTGTGTCAGAAATTTTACGAATGGATTTTCCATTTCCATAAAGAATATAATTGAGAACTTTAAGTTCCAAATTATCCCTTTCCTCGAACAGATCTGGGGGAAAAAGTTTTACTAAATTGATACCGTTCGTTATTTCATATAGAATTACGGGTCGAACCAAAACAAAATACTTTTTCTTGATAGTTGTGATCCATTGGACATAGATCCAATTTTTTATTTTTTTTGATTCCTTCGAATCTTTTTTTTTTAACCTTTCGGGTCGTATCAAAATGCCACTGTGTCGGTATACCTTATCCATCTCTCCAGCAAAATAGATATCCCCGGAAAATATTTGTAATTCAATCTTTTTTTTTTTCTTCTCCATTCGCACCAATCCGCCTACTCGACTTCTTATATTTAAAGTGATTGGTGTATCGGCTCCAATGATACTGTTGTTCCGTACCATTATGGAAGAAGGTTCGGGTAAAATATGCACTTCTTCGGGAATGAAAAAAAGTCGATCTACTTTGATTTGGTATTTTGGTTTAAATTCTTTGACTCCTTGATATTCAATTAAATCCTCTTTTTTAAAAAGAGGGGGAATTCCAATAGTCCTATATTTAGGAATTCCTGAACTTTGCGTTCTATATTGAGGATCGTCGAAATGAGCAAGAATACTATTTCTACGAAAAATGCCATTCACGGGTATTTCAATCGAGATATCAGAAGAGGACATTAATTGTTTATCTGGCTCTTGAATCGATTGGAATGGAAATGGAATGATGAATCTATTTCTTCGCCTCTTTGCCAATAAATCCGAAGTCGTGTGGGAAATAGTAGGATGTATAAAATGACAATGATACATACATATAGTTGGATTAAATCCTGAATAATCCGGAATCCGACTTTCTTTTTTACTGTAAGGGTTAGAACTAAACAATTTATGTCTTACTAGATCATTTTTTACAAAATCATTATTTACAAAAGGGTTAGAAATAGATCTTTCTCCAATATAACGAGAATGAGTGTTCATTTGATCTTGATCCTTGAAGAGTGAAGAAAATAGTGCACTCCACCTGCACGACCTTCCTGATAATATCCATAAATGGCTTGTCTTTGGTAAGATATGTACATTACTGTACTTAAATTCAGAGGAGTGATATACATCGGTACTCCAATGCATTTCTCCCTGTGAGTCAGAATAAATATGTTTTCGAACTCTCTCCTTCAAATTCAAAGTGTATGTTCCCGCGCGAATCTCAGCAATCACTTGCTCTGATTTTACATATTGATCATTTTGAACTAATAAAAAACTTTTTGGTGGAATAGTCACGTTATGTAGAATATCATCACTTTCAATAGTTACATACAAGTCTATATAAGATACAAAAGCAGGATGCCCATGACGTGTACGCGTAGGATGAACCAAATCCTCATTGAATTTCATTTTTCCATTAGATGGGGCTCGCACATGTTCTGCAGTACCCCCTGTGAATACTCCACCTGTATGAAAAGTTCTTAATGTTAGTTGAGTGCCCGGTTCTCCAATCGATTGGCCCGCAATAATACCTACAGCTTCGCCCAATTCTACCAGGTTGCCATGAGTCGGACTCCGACCATAACACAATCGGCAGATCCAAGATGTATTCCTACAAGTAAAAGGGGTTCGAATAGATATTGATTGTGTTTGAAAATTTATGAATCGATTGATAAGTCCAATCCCAATATCTTGATTTCGAATGGCAATACATCGTGAACCTATATATATATCGTCTGCTAATACACGACCAATTAATGTTTGTATCAAAACTCTTTCTGGCATCGTATTTACAGAAATTCCCCGAATGGTACCACAATCCACTCGTCGTACAACAATGTGCTGAACCACTTCAACAAGTCTGCGAGTAAGATATCCAGCATCTGATGTTCGTACAGCAGTATCTACAACCCCCTTACGGGCTCCGTAACAAGAAATAATATATTCTGTTAAAGAGAGTCCTTCGCGTAAATTGCTTTGAATGGGTAAATCAATCATTTGTCCTTGTGGATCTGACATTAATCCTCTCATACCCACTAATTGGTGTACTTGGGATGCATTTCCTCTAGCCCCTGAGAAAGACATTATATGGACTGGATTAAAGGGGTCAGTCATCCTAAAATTAGGATTCATTTCTTGTCGCAAATATTCACTTGTAGCATACCATATCTCAATGGATTGGCGTAATTTTTCTACCGCATGCACATTTCCATAATGATGATGTTTTTCCAAAATAAGACTTTGTTGTTCAGCATCTTGGACTAGCCACCCCTTAGAAGGTATTGTTAAAAGATCATCGATTCCTAAGGAAATAGATGTAGCAGTAGCTTGACGGAACCCCAAAGTCTTTACTTGATCCAGGATGTGTGATGTATATGCCATTCCGAAGTGATCTATTAATCTACTAATAAGTCGTTTAATGGCAGTTCCACCTATCACTTTATTGTGAAAGACCAGATTGGCCCGTTCTGCCATAAGTACCTCCATATTCTGCTCGGTGGGATTAAGTTCAACAATGGGTTTGAGTCAATGATTTGAAAACTGCCTTTTCCTTATGTTGATTCGCGTAGAAATTAAAAAACTATGATCCTGCCTGATCCTAGT